TAGAGAGCTTCTCTGGTCCTTCACTAATCGGGGCCAAAACTCCGGAAATTAGAAATGCCAAAATAGGAATAACACTTGATATTATTAGAAATGCCCAGAAAATATCATATTCGTGAAGCAGAAACATAGAAGCACTCCTATTAATGTGGAATATACCGAATTAGTTGATTCAAATTGGAATTCTCAATTCATCCATAACTGCATTAGTCGAAACAACAATTTTGATCAAACCACATAGTTTCGTTTGTTTACTTGTTGTGGGTCATGTATCGTCTCAAGATTCATCCAACGGAATCCCACTTACACTTACTTCGATTCTATTTAGATATGGTGTAGACATATAATGCTATTATACAAATCAAACTCTCTCCTACCTTGCCTCGGGTTTTCTATCAAACAAAAAAAGGAATTAAGGAACTTTTTTTAAAGAATATTTTAAATAATATGAATTGAAATTGAAATAATATTCAAACAATATTATTCAAATAAGATTAAATGAAATATTAAACATAAATAATTTCAATATTCTATTAATATAATAGAGCCAAAGAGGAGGTCTGGCCCATTTTTTCTCTCTCTCTCTTTTTTTTTTTCTTAGTGATTTAGAATATAGTCAGTAGTCAGATGTAATAGAATTTCTAGGAATTTCCATCTCGGGATTTATGGTATATTCTACCTGGCTGTGTTGGTGTATTCTTTTCATTAAGATCCGGATAGAGGATTATTGTTTCTATTGATTTGATACGGATACGAAAACGGAATGCATCGACCGATTCGATTCTCTCTCCCTGTCCCAGATTTATACTTAATTGATTTGATTCAATCCATTGAATTGTGAGGAACCCTTACATATAAAAACTCATGGGTTCCTATACCCAAATTAGGAAACTTTGGACCTGTACTACCCCGGCCCCGGCTTTACCCCCGAGTTAGAAGTCTTGAAAGAATCATTTCAGACCCATTTCTAGGACTAAAGATCGTGATTTGGAATGACTCGAAATACTTATTTATTTAATGTAATAATAACACCTAGCAGGACCAACCAACGAGTTAGGTTTCGTGACAACAAAAAACGTTTCTTTTGAAGCAAACCTACAAAATGGGGCATAGTTTAATGGTAGAGTCGGCTGAATCGTAAATGATTTACAGAAGATACTTCGAATGGAATCATGCGTTGTCGAACGATTCGATAGACAAAATCTCCCCATCCCAAAACCAACTCATAGAACATAGAAATAGAAGAGGGTGCGTTGATACATTTAGGACCAATTCATTGTCTCTAAAACAATGAATTGGGATTGTTGTTCTGCCAAAAGGCGATACGTCGGGGGATTCCTAACTCATCCAAGTTCAAATGGGCCCTAATCTTTTTAGATAAAGTCTGCATTGGTAGAATTGGAATGATGAACAAATTGGATTGGGTAGATTGGAATAAAAAAAAATAAGTTAAATAAGTTATAAGTATTGTACAGAAAAATGACTACTTGCTTTGCTAAGCCGGTTATACGAAGAAAAGCCTATTGTACAATAAAACTTACCAAAGAGCTTCGTTTTTGAAACTCTGGCTTTTCTACAAATACAAGAACAAGAATAGGTTCTAGATAATGTGACTTACTATTAGATTGAATTTGGATTTGATTTGGTTGGGTCAGGTTGGAGTTTTTCTTGAGCCAGGCTCATGTTATGATTTTGACTTCATAAATTGACTTGGGTATACCAAAGCAAAGGTGTATCACTAAATCTTGGATCATGGACAAATAAAAGAGGAAAAAGGCCGTATGTCATTCACAGACGAAGATTAATGAAGAAGAATGGGTTTGTTTATCCGAGATTTGAAAATACCGATCCGATTGGATCCATTGGAATAAATTATTGTTTTCAAGCCCCGAGGGATCTCCGTGATCCTGTGGGAATGATTCCATTTCTATGGAACAATCAACCGGCCGGTCACACGCACTAATTAGGAAATGAATACAAAAATGTATAGGGCTATACGGACTCGAACCGTAGACCTTCTCGGTAAAACAGATCAAACTTATTATTATCGAAATGATTCGAACTGTTTCAAAGACCCAACATGCGTTTTTTTTTTGCATTGGGCTCTTTCATTAACTGATAAAAAGATCGGCTTGTCCACCATATTTTTTCTTGACAGGAAGATAACGAGATGGCTCCATGCGCTCGGATTCATTATTTGAATTCTGATCCGGGAGCAATACCAAAGTGTTTCAAAGAAGGGTTACCCTGACGTAGGTCTGCCTCCGGCCTAGATCAACCTAAGTTAAATGGAGTCTCTATCAATCCGCCCCAAGAGTCAAATATGATACTTCATACACCTTAAAGTTCATAGGACGAAAAGAGGTTATTTTGAGGTCCTTATCCTCATTATGCCTAGCATTGAAGGGACTGGGTATTCACCTTATCAATGATCAAACCAATGATGGGTTCTATTTGGTACCTGAATTGGCACCTGAATCGGACCGAACAAAATATTTGTCAG